TAACAACCCCTTTACATACAAGGGAATGAGTATGTGGTGGGGCGAAAGGGCTTGGACCTTTCAACCCCGGTACCTCTAAACGTTACCGGCAATCTACCACGGAACGCCCTCGACTTTCATGCTGATTTTTTTGATCTCATTTTTCTTATAAGAAAAATATAATTACGCCATTGATTTACTTGTTATTTATGTCGATATTTTATTATAGTGTTTCATTATAATAAACTATCGACATATTTTCTAGAGGGTTCTTTCTTGTGTTTTGTTCGGCGTCTTCTTCGTCGAGAAAGTTCAAACCCAAGTCTATAAATTACTCTTCGCCATCATGCATTTCCAAACACCATTCGATAAACCCCTCTTCGCCGACAAGGTTCAAACATGCGGATACAAATTGCTCTTCGCTGAGAAGGCCTAAATGGGAGTTTCTAAAGTCGTCGTAGCCGAGCAAGAACCAATACAGGTCTCGAAATTTTTTTTTCTTTACCCTCGCGACAAGATAGTCTGCGCGATATTTTTGATATTTTTTATCGCACGTGTCTAGTACTTTGAGCATCCGTCCAAATTCCATACGTACTCGCAGCCAGGCATGTACATGTGGTACATATTCTCGAATGGCGTATGGTTTGTTTCTTAGGTTGGTTCGTAGAGCGTTTCGTAGAGATTCGCGAGCGACCAAATCTAAGTTGGAAGCGGGGTCAGAAAATGGTGCCTCACCTTCGAAGAGGAAACGTTTCCAGGCGCCAAACCAAAACCCAACCCTGATATCATACTGCGTTTCAGTTGTTCTTTCTAGCAGCGCGCATTGAAGTTCGGCCCAAAGACAAGCTTTTGTTGCGCGAATAGAGTTTGCATTTCGAAAAAAAAAATTTTTTTTTTTCGAAAGCCAGTTGGCTCCTTCGGCTTTGGCAAAGTCGATGATACTCCCCGAGGCGGCACCATTCCGCGACGCGTATTTTTTCAAGAGAGTAGATACGATCTCGCGACGCCCCATTGCAAGGCAGATTGCGCAAAATATTTCGTAGAAGTCCCTGTCCTTGTTATCCGAGGGTAGTATCCCCCCTTCAGTATAACAAAGGTATTTCCTTTTCGGTAGATGCAGAGGCCCATTATAGAGCGAAATGCACTTACCTCGTTGTACCAAAATTCCCAATATAGGTCGAAATCCATAATAGAGTCCAACCCCAACGACCGAATCAGTTCTCTTCATAAACAAGTTCTGTTCCATAATAACCTCCCTGGGTTTTACAAAATGATTTTAAATGTCTAGTCAATTATTTATATATTGAATTATATATATGTAATTCAATATATGAATGAAATATATATATGCGTCAGGTGCGGTAATAGGTGCGATATTAGCATCATTAGTCATTCCCTATCTAAAACAACTAGCACAACTTGTCAACGTCCATGGGGACTTATTTTCCCGGTCAAATTCTCGACTCCATCTGACTAGTTCTGGGTTCGAATCCCCGGCAACCCTTTGTTCAAAAAATCCTCTGTAGAGAAGAGAGACATTTTTACCTATTTTTTCTTCAATGAAAATTGAAGTGTGATAATTTACTGATAATTCTATGATTCCGGTCTGGAGTTTAGAGGGACTAATATATGTTATAACGCTCTATAGTCCCTGTAGGTAAGATATGTTATAAAAATCTCGAGTTCCTATGAAAAGGTTTTTGGATGATTTTGGCGGCATGGCCGAGCGGTAAGGCGGGGGACTGCAAATCCTTTTTCCCCAGTTCAAATCTGGGTGTCGCCTGACTATTTGACATAGATAGCGATCGATCTAGATTATACTTTATTACTTTAAAAAGTAAAAAAAGAGTGGGCCTTAGTATTTCTAGCCTATTTTACTTGTCTTTAGTCTTTGCCGATTCGAAATCATAGAGGAATTTTTTAGAAGTGGATTTATGAAATTGGTTCCTCAACAGTCTTCGGTGAGAATCCCTTTTTGACTCTGCACCATTGATTCCACTATTATTAGGGAGCAATAATCGAATAATTCTATCATAGAGATAGGGGACATAATTCACATGGAGCTAGTAAGTCTCGCTTGGGCTGCTTTAATGGTAGTTTTTTCATTTTCCCTTTCACTTGTAGTCTGGGGAAGAAGTGGTCTCTAGAAGTACTACTAATTGAGTTGAGGAATCAAACTGGATCAATTCTTTTAGAAATCGTTCTACAATGCATTTTGAACGATTTACTATCAAGATCTCTTCATTTTCAAATTGCATTGAATTCTAGTGAAGGAATATATTCTATACAAGTAAAACGCTTCTTTCCGATTGATCGGAACAAATAGATGTATCAAAGAAATCAAAGTGGGCCCTCTGTCAATTCCAGATAGAAAATGAATATAAATATCTACCATGAAGATAATATGGTAGATTGATCCAGAGGAAACCTCTAGCTTTATTAGAACCACTAAGATACAGTCCGGTAAGAAAGAACTCAATGAATCTTTCTTACCCTACTCTCAGATCTCAGAGAAGACTGCCGATTCGAGCCCGTCCATTTCATTTATTCATTAGAATACGAAAAATGAGAATTCCTTTCATTTGATCTTATCAATAGTTGATAAGATCAAGTTTCATTCAAAATAATGAATTATTTTGACTAACTGTTTTTACATATATAATAAGTAGAAAAGCAGTAGGAACTAAAATGAAGAGTGCAGTAGCAATAAATGCCAGAATATTGACTTCCATAATCTCATCCCTTTTTCTTTCACAATAACTCGGGATTTAATCCCCTAGAGAAAATCAATCTTGCACACGTAACTTCACTGAATGAATAACCGCTCGACGAGATTGACTCGGATCAATAGCATGAACAAGACTATCTAAGCGATCAAATCCATTCGTCCTCGACAATTGAATAGTATAACCTAGGGAGATCTTTTATCCATACCGAATCCAAAATCAGATTCCCGACCCAATCCAAAATTCCTTTAGTTAGCATTATGTAGCATTCTTTTCTCTTGTTTAGTTTCTATAACCTATCTTAGGTCTCCCTTGTACAATCATCAAATAGCGTATCATCTCACCACCCATCCCTTTCCATTAGTTACAAACAACAAGACAAGCAAAGCGGAAAAAGATAAGCTCTAAACGCCGTTTTTTAATGATCTCATTTTCTTTGGAAGACAATGAAATGGGATAAAGCTGAGTCTCGGGAAAAAGATGGAATATTTCAGTAAATTCACTATTTTCGTTATTTTCATTTTAGTGTAGGGTTTGTTCTTTCTTCGACAAGACCCTGAAAAAATAGAAAAACTAGTAAGGAAAAAGGATTCAATTCCATTATCAAAAGCTCAGTGTCCAATTTGAATCCAATTTATTTGTAACCTTCCTATTTAGTAATTAGGCTTACACAAACAAAAAAGAGCCAGAAGGGGAGATTTTGTTAAATTAAGTTTGTATTATACAAGAAACGAATTCCATCTGTAGGAGATGCGCCCGAGAAAGAGATCGGACTTTGTTTCCTTACATGAATGGGGATCAATCCAAAAAGAAGACTCAGTATCTCTTGGAATACTTACTCTAAGAATAATGCTACCAACCAATCATTGGACTAACCTACATTTGTCTTTCTCCAATCAATCAGTCCTCGTTGAAGTGACGAGAACTCCGAACCGAATCCCCTTGGGATTGACATGTTGTCCCAAGGCCCCACGTTCCGAGAAAGAGGAGCGGCGGATTGGTGTACTTATTCGATTCGTCGGGACTGACGGGGCTCGAACCCGCAGCTTCCGCCTTGACAGGGCGGTGCTCTGACCAATTGAACTACAATCCCAGGGAACTAAGGGATCTAGCAGAAAATGTGATTCTTTTTTATTCCCCCTATCAGGTATTTCTGAAGAAGAAGGGGGTTCTACCATGAAATGGTAGATTGGTGAATTGTTGGGTCGAGCTGGATTTGAACCAGCGTAGACATATTGCCAACGAATTTACAGTCCGTCCCCATTAACCGCTCGGGCATCGACCCAGGAAGAATCAATTTTAGGTATATTGGTAATCCCTGACCAACTTCTTTTCGTAGTACCCTACCCCCAGGGGAAGTCGAATCCCCGTTGCCTCCTTGAAAGAGAGATGTCCTGAACCACTAGACGATGGGGGCATGCTCAACCGCTATGATACTTCGTATATGGATACTTCGTATATGGATACTTAGTATATGAACGATTTTTGGAAATTGTCAATATACAATATAATAGGTATGAAGAGATCCGAATTCTCCTTCAGTTTTTTACGATTTCCTATTCATTTTGGATTCGTCATTCCTATTTATGTTTCATTCATTCGATTCGCCATTTTATTTGTCTATAGAAATCTAGCTTCTATGAATTTTCTACTAAAATAAAGACAAAAATTGCACGAATACAAAAAGAAAGATAGGCTTCTTTGAGGGAGTGATTGGTCCGTCCGAAAAGAAAGAGTTAAGGGGCGGGTGAAATTGCATTTTTTACGCTCTCATGGGTAAGATGAGATATCCCTAGCGCTCTTTCCCATTAAGCTAGGAAATGAACAAACAAGAAATCTGGGAATGGGGATTCAAGAAGTTATTGAAAATTCCTTATTTCTCTAAGAATTGAGTTCGGGGACCAGTAGAATCTAGTCCACATATGATTCAAAAAATATCTGGAATCTATGGGGAATTAGGCGGTGGACATGGATCAATCAAGTTAAGTTCGTTCTGATGGGGATCCAGTCAATACAAGAAAAACAATTCACGAAAGTTGGTTTTGAAACAGCCTTGCCGTTTATCCTAGACTTGCTAGTTAAGAATAAGCCACTCGCCGCTATAAGTTTACTGTATGGACTTATCTAACTAGACTTCGCTATATAAAATCTATTTATCTACATCTAATATTTGACCCGCATACTAGATAGTATAGTGACCCACTCACGAATTCAATAAAAAGGGTCCCTTTAACTCAGTGGTAGAGTAAGGACATGGTAAGGCCTAAGTCATCGGTTCAAATCCGATCGGGGGCT